TCAATTACAAATCATAAACGAAACCTATATAAAAAATAATATAGGAGGATCTTGGATAAACAAGATTCATGGTATACTTCTGAAGATTAATTATCACAAATTTGATCAAACAATAGAAAAATTTAATAGAAAACCTTTAGAGAAAAAACTTTATTTTTTTTCAGAACCCCAAGAAGAAAAAATTAATTCAGAAGAAGAGATAAAAATTTTAAAATTTTTATTTTATGTCGTGATAACGGATAGCAACGATCAAACTCGTATAAAAAATTTTCTTGATTTACATGAAATCAAGAAAAAAGTTCCTCGATGGTCATACAAATTAAAAAGTGAGTTGGAAGAGTTGGAAGCCGAAAACGAAGAAAATGTACCAACGGAGCCTGGAATTCGTTCAAGAAAAGCAAAACGTGTAGTGGTTTTTACTGATAAAGAGACACATAACGAGATTTATACTAATCTCAGAGATAATAAAAATTCTGATCAAAAAGACGAAATGGCTTTGATCCGTTATTCACAACAATCTGATTTTCGTCGAGAGATAATTAAAGGATCCATGCGTTCCCAAAGGCGTAAAACTGTAATTTGGGAATTTTTTCAAGCAAAAGTACATTCCCCCCTTTTTTTTGATAGAATAGATAAATTTTTTTTTTTTTCGTTTGATATATGGGGGCTAAAAAAAAAAATTATTAGAAATTTCATGTGGAAAAAAAAAAAAAAAAAAAATAGAAAAAAAAGAAGAAGAACAATCAAAAATAGACGAACAAAATCGGATAGAAATTGCAGAAAATTGGGATAGCTTCCTATTTGCTCAAGTAATAAGAAGTTTTATCTTAGTAACTCAATCTATTCTTAGAAAATATATTATATTACCGTTATTGATAATAATTAAAAATAGTGTCCGTATCTTATTATTTCAACCTCCCGAGTGGTCCGAGGATTTAAAAGATTGGAAACGTGAAATGCATGTTAAATGCACTTATAGCGGGGTTCAACTATCCGAAAGAGAATTTCCAAGAAACTGGTTAACAGATGGTATTCAGATAAAAATCCTATTTCCTTTTTATCTTAAACCTTGGCATAAATATAAATTTCAATCATCTCGGAAGACTCGACTAAAAAAAACAAAAGGCAAAGTAGAAAAAAACTATTTTTGTTTTTTAACAGTTTGGGGGGTGGAAGCTGAACTACCGTTTGGTTCTGCCAAAAAAAAGCCACCTTTTTTTGAACCTATTTATAAAGAATTAAAAAAAAGAATAAAAAAACGCAAAACTAAGTCTTTTCTGGTTTTAAGTATTTTCAAAGAAAGAGCAACAATTTTCCTAAAAGTCGCAAAAGAACTAAAAAACTGGATTATTAAAAACGTTCTTTTTATAAAAGTAAAAATAAAAGACCTTTCAATTTCAAAAAGAAATATAATTCCATTGTTTGGCCTGAGAGAAATATATGAATTAAATGAAAGTAAAAAAGATTCAATAATGAGTAATCAGATGATTCATGAACTATATGTTCAAAAAAAATCCACGGAGTGGATAAATTCTCCACACAGAGAAAAAAAAAAAAAAAAAATTATTGATAGAATAAAGACAATAAGAAATCAAATAGAAGAAATTTCAAAAGAAAAACAAAAAATAACTAATAGTTGTAACAAACCGCGTTATGGTTATAAAATAATTAAGCCATCAAAAAAAATTTGGCAGACATTAAAAAGACAAAATATCCGATTAATTCGTAAATCTGTTTTTTTTATAAAATTTTGCATCGAACAACTGTCTATAGCTTTTTTTCTAGGTATCATTAATATTACAAGAATTACTACACAACTTTTTTTTGAATCAACAAAAACAATTGTTGATAAATATATTTACAAGAATGAAGAAACCGGAGAAAAATTAAAAAAAAAACAAACAAGTTTTGACCTATGCTCTTTATCACAAGCATATGTATTTTACAAATTATCAAAAATACAAGTTAATAACTTTTCAAAATTAAAGGCTGTTCTTGAATATAACATATGTATAACATCCTTTTTTGTTAAGAATCAAATAAAGGATTTTTTTCAAGAACAAGGAATCTTTCATTATGAATTAAAAGATAAAACATTTTTAAATTCCGAAGTAAATCAATGGAAAAACTGGTTACGAGGTCATTATCAATACAATTTACCTCTAGTTGCGTGGGCTAGATTAGTAACCCAAAAATGGAAACAGAAAATAAACCAAGACTCTCTAGTTATAAAGCCAAGTTTAACCAAAGAGGATTCATATGAAAAAAACAAAGTTGATAATTACAAAAAAAAAAAAAAAAAATTGAGGCCGACTCATTATTAAATCCAAAACAGAATTTTAAAAAAGATTATATATATAATCTTTTTTGCTACAAATCTATTCATTCTACAGAAAATTTTTTTTTTGACATGTCTATAGGTATTATTCTAGATAATTTTTTAATCTCTTGTTTTCTAAAAAAATATAATATTCGGGATATGGGGGAAATATGTCATAGAAAATATTTGGATTGGAGAATTCTCAACTTTTGGTTTAGAAAAAAATTAAATATTGAGCCCTGGGTTGATACCAACAGTAAAAAAAAATATATTAAGACTAAAGTTCAGAATTATAAAAGAGTTGATAAAATACCTAAGACGGGTCTTGCAAATAAAAAAAGAAATCGTTTTGATTGGATGGGAATGAATGAAGAAATAATAAATCGTCGTATAACAAATTTTGAATTTTTTTTCTTTCCAGAATTTTTATTATTTTCTAGTACATATAAAAAAAAACCGTGGGTCATACCAATTAAATTACTTCTTTTCAATTTGAATGAAAACAAAAATGTTAATAAAAAGATCGCTGGAAAGAAAAAAGGTTTTCTACCATCAAATGAAAAAAAATACCCTCGATTTTATAACCTAAATAAAGAAGAAAAAGAATCGTCGGGTCAAGGAGAGCTTGAATCAGATAAAGAAAAAAAACGAAATTATGAATCAGCTCTATCAATATCAAACCAAGAAAAAAATATTGAAGAAAATTATGTGGAATCGAAGATAAAAAAACGTAAAAATAAAAAACAATACAAAAGCAATACAGAAACGGAACTCGATTTATTTCTCACAAGGTATTCGCGTTTTCAATTGCGATGGAATTGTTTTTTTAATAAAAAAATTATCAATAATATAAAAGTATACTGTCTCTTGGTTAGACTAAAAAATCCAACCGAGATAGCGTTATCTTCTATTGAAAGAGGGGAGATGAGCCTAGACATTCTAATGATTGAGAAGAATTTAACTTTTGCAAAATTTATGAAAAAAGGAATTTTTATTATTGAACCTGTACGTTTGTCTGTAAAAAACGACGGACAACTTATTATATATAGAACCATAGGTATTTCATTGGTTCATAAAAATAAACAAAAAATAAGTAAAAGATACAAAAAAAAATTTGAAAAATCCATTATAAAATATAAAAACAAAACTGTAAATAAAAAAAAAAATAATTATGATTTCTTTGTTCCTGAAAATATTCTACCCCCTAAACGACGTAGAGAATTTCGGATTCTAATTTATTTCAACTTAAAAAAAAAAAATGCGAGGGATATAAATTCAAGATTTGATAAGAATATTCAAAATCGTACCACAGTTTTGCATAAAAAGAAATATCTTGATAAGGATAAAAAAAACCTAATTAAATTAAAATCCTTTCTTTGGCCCAACTTTAGATTAGAAGATTTAGCTTGTATGAATCGCTATTGGTTTAATACTACTAGCGGAAATCGTTTCAGTATGATAAGAATACATATGTATACGCGATTTCAAATTAATTAATTATAGATCCTTTTTTACTATAATATAATATAACTTACGGTATATGAAAATATAATATATAAGTTACGGTGTATGAAAACAACTGTATGCACAAATATGAGGGATTGTTTGAAATTAAACCTTTATACATTAGATTAATTTAATCAATTACGTAGGTACCAATCAGAGCAGATCCATAAATAAATTAAAAGAATCCTACTTTTTAGATCTAAATTTAGACTTTTTTTTTAAATTAAGAATTAAGAAGTTGTTAATTAAATTCATATACATATACTTGTACAAAAAAACTACCACTATTATTACTGATCAGTAAAACTCATATCTTTCAATTAATATTAAAAGGGGAAGGATTTATTTTTATGATAAAAAATGCATTCATTTCATTTCAAGAAAAAAAAGAAGAAAGCAGGGGATCTGTTGAATTTCAAGTATTCAGTTTCACTAATAAGATACGAAGACTTACTTCACACTTGGAATTGCACAGAAAAGATTATTTATCTCAGAGGGGTCTGAGAAAAATTCTGGGAAAACGTCAACGACTGCTGGCTTATTTGTCAAAAAAAAATAGAGTACGTTATAAAGAATTAATTAATCAGTTGAATATTCGGGAATTAAAAACTCGTTAAATTAAAAAATTGTGAATTTAGTTAATTTTTTAGATATTGAATTTTTTGATAAACTTCTTTTTCAGCAATATAATTCATGCTAGAACGAATCAAGGAAAAACTTATGAAGAGACCAGTTACAGGAAAAGATTTTATGATAGTCAATATGGGACCTCACCACCCATCCATGCATGGTGTTCTTCGCTTAATTGTTACTCTAGATGGTGAGGATGTTGTTGACTGTGAACCCATATTGGGTTATTTACACAGGGGAATGGAAAAAATTGCAGAAAACCGAGCAATTATACAATATTTACCTTATGTAACGCGATGGGATTATTTAGCTACTATGTTTACAGAAGCAATAACAGTAAATGGACCAGAACAATTGGGAAATATTCAAGTTCCTAAAAGGGCCAGCTATATTAGAGTAATTATGCTGGAATTGAGTCGTATAGCTTCTCATCTATTATGGCTCGGACCTTTTATGGCAGATATTGGTGCACAGACTCCTTTTTTCTATATTTTCAGAGAACGAGAATTTATATATGATCTATTCGAAGCTGCCACCGGTATGAGAATGATGCATAATTTTTTTCGTATTGGAGGAATAGCGGCTGATTTACCTTATGGTTGGGTAGATAAATGCTTGGATTTTTGTGATTATTTTTTAACTGAGGTTGTTGAATATCAAAAACTGATTACACGAAATCCTATTTTTTTAGAACGGGTTGAAGGAGTTGGGATTATTGGTGGGGAAGAAGCAATAAATTGGGGTTTATCCGGACCAATGCTACGCGCATCCGGAATACCATGGGATCTTCGTAAAGTTGATCGTTATGAGTCTTACGATGAATTTGAGTGGGAAATTCAATGGCAAAAACAAGGGGATTCATTAGCTCGTTATTTAGTACGACTTAGCGAAATGACAGAATCCATAAAAATTATTCAACAGGCTCTGGAAGGACTTCCGGGAGGTCCCTATGAGAATTTAGAAAGCAGAGGCTTTGATAAAAAAAGGAATCCAGAATGGAATGATTTTGAATATCGATTCATTAGTAAAAAAACTTCTCCTACTTTTGAATTATCGAAACAAGAACTTTATGTAAGAGTTGAAGCTCCAAAAGGGGAGTTGGGAATTTTTCTCATAGGAGATCAAAGTGGTTTTCCTTGGAGATGGAAAATAAGACCACCGGGTTTTATTAATTTGCAAATTCTTCCTGAACTGGTTAAAAGAATGAAATTGGCTGATATTATGACGATACTTGGTAGCATAGATATAATTATGGGAGAAGTTGATCGTTAAAATGATAATTTATGCAACAGAAGTACAAACTATAAATTCTTTTGTTAGATTGGAATCTTTAAAAGAGGTCTACGGACTCATATGGATGTTTGTCCCTATATTTTCTCTTGTATTGGGAATCATAACGGGTGTACTAGTAATTGTGTGGTTAGAAAGAGAAATATCTGCAGGAATACAACAACGTATTGGACCTGAATACGCCGGCCCGTTGGGAATTCTTCAAGCCCTAGCCGATGGGATAAAACTACTTTTCAAAGAAGATATTCGTCCAGCTAGAGGAAATACTCCTTTATTTAGTATTGGGCCGTCAATAGCAGTTATCTCAATTTTACTAAGTTATTCAGTAATTCCCTTTAGCAATCACCTTGTTTTAGCGGATCTCAATATAGGTATTTTTTTATGGATTGCCATCTCAAGTATTGCTCCTATTGGACTTCTTATGTCAGGATATGGATCAAATAATAAATATTCTTTTTTAGGTGGTCTGCGAGCTGCTGCCCAATCAATTAGTTATGAAATACCATTAACTCTATGTGTTTTATCAATATCTCTACGTGTGATTCGTTGAAACAGAAACATTTTTACTATAATACGTTTCTTCTAGACGAATAAGTTAAAAAACGGAATATATATATTTATTTGTCGGGTTAATCTTAATAAAAGGAATTTGATAGTTATATATGAGTGAAAAAAACTGCTCAGAAATTAGCAGTAAAAATAAAAATTGAGTCTCATTTCCTATGTACAAAGGTTAAACATAAATAAACATAAGCGTAATAACCGCTTTACCCCAAGGTTGGTTGATTAGTCATCCTGGCTTGAAGCGGGTTCAAAATATTAACCGTATGGCGTTTTCACTATCAGTTATATAGATTAACATACATGTATTACAAAGTGAGCGGCAATTAGGTAAAAGTGAGTGGATGGTTAGAAACACCAAAATACACAAAGAATTTGTAATAGAGATTAACCAAATTGAAAAGGATATTTATGCATAACATAAGATAACAAAAACAGAAGGTTAATTGGGGCTTGAAATTAGTAGAAATGATCAAACAGTACTCCCCAAGATTCCGATTCAGAGTATGCTCCTATCCACCGATAAATGTAATGACTATCAGAAACGAAATAATCCTTTATTTTTTAAGTCCACCAACTTTTTTATAAAAAAGAAAGAAGAATAGGAACGAAACAAGGATATTTTTTTTTTCATATATTTAGAAAATAAAATATAATTTGGGTCATGAATAATAAACTAATAGGATGTCTAATTCTTTTTCGTAATTGAAAAACACGAAGGGATGAAAGACCTATTTTTTTTACAAGTAGTATTTTATTAAAGGATTAAGTTATTACTCAACAAATATAAATTAAAATTTGTAAAGGATGAGATGAATTCCGAAGTGCTTTTTTTATTCTTAGAATTTGAGCAGACAGAATTCCATTGGTATAATTCGGGACCCCAGATATATTTATATTTAATCTATTTTAGAACGCATCATACCCATCTAAATAATACTAATCTGGTCCTTAGATTTATTTATGGCCCCCGAGGAGCCGTATGAGGCGAAGACCTCATGTACGGTTTTGTAATAGCGGTGAGAATAGTAATGTTATCACCGACTAGGATTATCTAACAGTTTAAGTACAGTTGATATAGTTGAGGCACAATCAAAATATGGTTTTTGGGGGTGGAATTTGTGGCGTCAACCTATAGGTTTTATCATTTTTCTAATTTCTTACCTAGCAGAATGCGAGAGATTACCGTTTGATTTACCAGAAGCGGAAGAAGAATTAATAGCAGGTTATCAAACTGAATATTCAGGTATCAAATTTGGTTTATTTTACGTTGCTTCTTATCTAAATCTATTAATTTCCTCATTATTTGTGACAGTTCTATACTTGGGCGGTTGGAATATTTCTATTCCGTATATATCTATTCTGGAGCTATTTGAAAGGGATCAAATTTTTGGAACAACAATTGGTATCTTTATTACATTAGCTAAAACTTATTTGTTCTTGTTCGTTTCTATCGCAACAAGATGGACTTTACCTAGGCTAAGAATGGATCAACTACTAAATCTTGGATGGAAATTTCTTTTACCTATTTCCCTTGGTAATCTATTATTAACAACTTCTTTCCAACTCTTTTCACTCTAAATTGAAAATGAATCCAACATATTCATTACTTGTTTTAAACAAGAGAAAGAAATAAAGATAAAATTATTCATAGATAATTACAATATGCTTCCTATGATAACCGGGTTCATGAATTACGGTCAACAAACCCTACGAGCTGCAAGGTATATTGGTCAAGGTTTCATGATTACCTTATCCCACACAAATCGTTTACCTGTAACTATTCAATATCCCTATGAAAAATTAATAACCTCGGAACGTTTCCGCGGGCGAATCCATTTTGAATTTGATAAATGCATTGCTTGTGAAGTATGTGTTCGAGTGTGTCCTATAGATCTACCCGTTGTTGATTGGAAATTGGAAACTAATATTCGAAAAAAACGATTGCTTAATTACAGTATTGATTTTGGAATTTGTATATTTTGTGGTAATTGTGTTGAATATTGTCCAACAAATTGTTTGTCACTGACTGAAGAATATGAATTTGCAACTTATGATCGTCACGAATTGAATTATAATCAAATCGCTTTGAGTCGTTTACCAATGTCAGTAATTGACGATTACACTATTCGAACAATTTTGAATTCAACTCAAACAAAAAATGGGTAAACCCATTAAGTTTATTAAAATAAAGAATTCAAAAATTTTGAATTATATAAATAATTTAATTAAAAACTTGTATTATATTTATATAATAATATTAAGTATTTAAGGCTCATTCTTTTAATATAAAAAATTTGTAATTACTTTCTTGAAATAGATAGGTTGAAAATAAACTTTAGTATAAAAAGCGAAACTGTCTAATAATTGTATCTACATAAATTAATATCCATTAGATTCTAATTTAACTCTATTAGAAACATATAAAAAAAAAATTCCCCGGTTAAATTAATAAGGTCATGAAAAGGGTTTCGATTTTTTCTTATTTTAATAATATAATGGATTTGCCTGGACCAATACATGATTTTCTTTTAGTTTTTCTGGGATCCGGTATTATAGTAGGGGGTCTGGGAGTGGTATTACTTCCCAACCCAATATTTTCAGCCTTTTACTTAGGATTTGTTCTTGTTTGTATATCTTTATTGTATATTCTATCAAATTCCCATTTTGTAGCTGCTGCACAACTCCTTATTTACGTGGGGGCCATAAATGTTTTAATCATATTTGCTGTGATGTTCATGAATGATTCAGAATATTCCACAAATTTAAATCTGTGGACCGTTGGGAATTGGATTACTTCATTGGTTTGTACAACTATTCTTTTTTCATTAATTTCTATTATTCTCGATACGTCATGGTACGGGGTTATTTGGACTACAAGATTAAACCAGATTCTAGAGCAAGATTTAATAAGTAATAGTCAACAAATAGGAATTCATTTATCAACAGATTTTTTTCTTCCATTTGAACTCATTTCAATAATTCTTTTAGTTGCGTTGATAGGTGCAATTTCGGTGGCTCGTCAATAAAAAACGTTCGAATTCGTAAAGACTAAATAAAACTTTGTGTATGTTATGATATTTTTTTCGTTCATTCAATTAAATTTGATTAAATACTATTTCATATTTTAAATATATATTTTTATATTTGATATATATTTGAAAATTTTTTTACCTAAATATATTTTTTATTCGTACTTTTTTGTTTTTTATTCGTACTTTTTTGTTATATTATAGTTGATTGAATCCGGTTAATTATTTGAAATGAATCAAAATTGATAAGGAGTTGCTGAATGATACTCGAACATGTACTTGTTTTGAGTGCCTATTTATTTTTGATTGGTCTTTATGGATTGATCACGAGTCGAAATATGGTTAGGGCTCTTATGTGTCTTGAACTTATACTCAATGCAGTTAATATGAATTTCGTAACATTTTCTGATTTTTTTGATAATTCCCAACTAAAGGGGGATATTTTTTGCATTTTTGTTATAGCAATTGCAGCCGCTGAAGCAGCTATTGGATTAGCTATAGTTTCGTCAATTTATCGTAACAGAAAATCAACTCGTATCAACCAATCGACCTTATTAAATAAGTAGCATAAAAAAAAATTATAGATTTAAATTTGCATATATATATATATAATAGGTTATGACTTACTATATTTTATTTGTTAAAATATAAGAAATCAAAGTATTTTAGCCCCCTTTTTTAATCAATTGAGCTATAATTCATTACAAAAAATTTATTAAAGGAAATCATTGCTTCATCTAGTATTTTAATATATCATTCAGTTATAAGTTTACTAGATTGAAAATTTATGACATTCAAAAAACTATAGATCCTATGTCACATTCAGTAAAAATTTATGATACCTGTATAGGATGTACTCAATGTGTCCGAGCATGCCCTACAGACGTATTAGAAATGATACCTTGGGATGGATGTAAAGCTAAACAAATAGCTTCCGCTCCGAGAACCGAGGACTGTGTTGGTTGTAAGAGATGTGAATCTGCCTGTCCAACGGATTTTTTGAGCGTTCGAGTTTATTTATGGCATGAAACAACTCGAAGCATGGGTCTAGCTTATTGATACGTTACCGAAAACCTCATTTGAATAAATTTGGAATACATTTTATTTTTTTTTATTGACAAGTACTCGTACTCAAAAAAGTTAAATTATATTTTTTATTTATATATTTTTTTGAGTACGCGTTCTTTGGACCTGGTGTATCTTGTCTTTACCACGAACGATTTTCCTTGGTTAACAATAATTGTTGTTTTTCCAATATCTGCTGGTTCGTTAATGTTATTTCTCCCGCATAGGGGAAATAAAGTAAATAAGTGGTATACTATATGTATTTGTATCTTAGAACTTCTTCTAACGACCTACGCTTTTTGTTATAATTATAAAATGGACGATCCATTAATTCAACTGGCCGAAGATTATAAATGGATCAATTTTTTTAATTTTTACTGGAGAATGGGAATAGATGGACTTTCTATAGGAACAATTTTACTGACGGGATTTATTACTACTTTAGCTACTTTATCGGCTTTTCCTGTTACTCGGGATTCCCGATTATTATATTTCCTGATGTTAGCAATGTACAGCGGTCAAATAGGATCATTTTCTTCTCGGGATCTTTTACTTTTTTTCATCATGTGGGAATTAGAATTAATTCCCGTTTATCTACTTTTATCGATGTGGGGTGGAAAGAAACGTCTGTATTCAGCTACAAAATTTATTTTATACACTGCAGGAAGTTCTATTTTTTTATTAATAGGAGTTTTAGGTATAAGTTTATATGGTTCGAACGAACCAACATTAAATTTAGAATTATTAGCCAATCAATCCTATCCTGTCACACTCGAAATACTATTTTATATTGGATTTCTTATTGCTTTTGCCGTCAAATCACCGATTATACCTTTACATACTTGGTTACCTGACACCCACGGCGAGGCACATTACAGTACCTGTATGCTTCTCGCTGGAATCTTATTAAAAATGGGAGCGTATGGGTTGGTTCGAATCAATATGGAATTATTACCTCATGCTCATTCTATGTTTTCTCCTTGGTTGATGGTAGTCGGTACAATCCAAATAATTTATGCAGCTTCAACATCTCCCGGTCAACGTAATTTAAAAAAGAGAATAGCCTATTCTTCTGTATCTCATATGGGTTTTATAATTATAGGTATTGGTTCTATAACGGACCCTGGACTTAATGGAGCTATTTTACAAATAATCTCTCATGGATTTATTGGCGCTGCACTTTTTTTCTTGGCAGGAACTAGTTATGATAGAATTAGGCTTGTTTATCTTGATGAAATGGGTGGGATGGCTATCTCCATTCCAAAGATATTTACAATGTTTACTATCTTATCGATGGCTTCCCTTGCATTACCGGGCATGAGTGGTTTTGTTGCAGAATTAATCGTTTTTTTTGGAATAATTACCAGCCAAAAGTATTTATTAATTTCACAAATTTTAATTATTTTTGTAATGGCAATTGGAATGATATTAAATCCTATATATTTATTATCTATGTCACGCCAAATGTTCTATGGATACAAGTTAATTAATGTCAAAAACCTTTCTTTTTTTGATTCTGGACCCCGAGAGTTGTTTCTTTCAGTCTCTATTCTTCTACCCATAATAGGTATTGGTATTTATCCTGATTTTGTGCTCTCATTAGCAAGTGACAAGGTCGAATCCATTTTATCTAATTATTTTTATGGATAGTTTTCAGGAAATAAAAAAACGCATTAAACTTATTAATTGTAATCAGAAGTCTTTAGTCTTTGTATTGTGAGAACCTTTTGAATCAAGTAGTACAATGATTCAAAAGGTTCCTTATTATTTACTACTAAAAACTAAATTAGATTTCTTAACTTAATATGAAGTTATATATAGATGCTATTCTTTTTTATTTGGATTCCTTTCTTTTTTTTTTTTTTTATGTTTTATTTAATTCGACGTAAATGAACCATAACTATGTAAACCTATTCCTAAAAGATTGACGCCAAAATAGCATATCCAAATTAAAAGAAAGCCTATAGAAGCCACAATTGCAGAATTTATACCCCTAACATTCCTATTTGTTTTAATATGTAAATAAGTTGCGAATATGGTCCAAGTAATAAACGCCCAAGTTTCTTTTGGATCCCAATTCCAATATGAACCCCACGTCTCATTAGCCCATACAGCTCCTGAAAGAATGCCGACGGTTAATAAAATAAATCCAAGACTAATAATACGAAAACTCCAAAAATCTAATTGTTCAATCAATTGATACCTATAATAATTTCGAGAAAAACTAAAATTAATGTTTTGTTGTAGTAAAATAGAATTTCTTTCATTTATGTCGTAAAGTACATAAAAAGAAAAGAATTCATTTAATAAATTCTTTTTTTTTTTATTCTTTTTTAAAAAAGTAGGGCCAACTTTGCGAAATGTAATGACTAGAAGAGCTATTGATAATAATGATCCGCATAACAGAGCGCCATAGCCTAATATCATCATACTTACGTGCATCATTAACCACTGGGACTGGAGAGCTGGTACTAATATTGCAGACCGAGGCATTTTGTTTAAAAGACCTGAAGTAGCAAAACCCTGAATCAAAATAGCACTTGGCGCAGTTATTGCATTTAGGTGCTTTTTTTGTTTTTTATTAAAATAGGAAACAATATGAATAATTGAAAAAGCCCACGAAAGAAAAATTAATGATTCATATAAATTACTTAATGGAAAATGCCCTGAATAAATCCAACGGGTGAATAATAATCCTGTTATACCAAAAAACGTAATTACGATTCCTTTATCTGATGAATCAAAAAATCCTATGATTTCATCTAAATTAAGTAATAAAGTTAAAAAAAAAATTGTCAGTACAATTGAAACGACAGAAAAAGATATATGAGTTAATATATGCTCTAAAATTGAAAAAATCATAAAAATTTGTTAAAAATTAATAAATTAATACTAGGTTTTACCCTATTTTCGAAAAAGTCGGGTATTAGTTTGATTATAAAACTTATAATATCTCTTTTATAAGATCTTATGCCGCTACTCGGACTCGAACCGAGATGCTATAGCACTGCTTCCTAAGAGCAGCGTGTCTACCAATTTCACCATAGCGGCAACTTGTTCAAAACAATACTAACAAGTTTTTATTCAATCGTCGAGATTAAAATTTAAATAAAGAGGCCAATTCAATGGAATTTACAATTGATTTCATGAATAAAAACTTGTTTAAATTTTTTAAATTTACTTTTTGTACTTTATTTTTTTTTTCTAGGATACAATGAAAAGTGTAACTAAATTAAAAGTAGTTGGGACTTCAACCCCAAAGACAAAACTTATAAATAAAAAATTCTTTTTCTAAAAATTAAAACTTCGCCAAAATCCTTAGAAATTTTAAATAAAATAAGATTTGCCTAATTGCTGAAGAGAAAAAATAATAATTATCAAAATATCTATTTTGCTGCATCTTTTTATATTGTACAAACAGTACAAACATAAGATTTTTTTATCACTTAAAAATCATATCATATATTATTATTTATTATTATCCAATATTCACTTGTTGTGGATAGATGCTTTTATAAATTTTATTCAATATAACAATTCAGAAAAATAAGAATTACGAAAGGTATAAATTTAAAATTTTTTTCACTTAGAATTAATTAATTTGCGGAACCTATTTATTTCGCTTAAAGATCTTGTATTTATTCCTCGTTAAGAGGAAATACAAGATCTTTTTTTATTATTGCATCAAGTTATTGATGGGGAAAATTAAGAATACCCTTTTTGGAAATAAAAAAAAAATAAATGTGAACCTTTCTTTTTATCTATATATTTGCTTTTTTTTCCTCTTTTGGTTCCTATTTATTTTTTTATGTATTCTAAAAAATTTGTTTTTTAGGTATAATAATTATTATAATGTTTTTTTATTTATTTTTTTGTACAAAAAAAACTTTTTGAATTACCTGTAGAAAGTGATTTACCTAACGAAAAAGCTTTCAACGATGTCCAATATCCCTTCCTTTTCCAAATTTTTTTACGAATACGCTTTTTCGAGATAGAAGTACGTTTTTTTGGAACTGCCATTCAAAAATGAAAAAAGTTTTTCAGTGGTATAATTGGATGTCAAAGACATTTATTATGCTATTCTTTCGTACTCCGTATTGATTTTTTTCTTTAAAATTTTATTATATATTATTTTCAAAACAAAAAAGACATTCAAAAGTTTAAAACCCGACGGTTTTTTACTTTTTTATAAATTTTGATTATTAAAATTTAATTTTATTTAACGTTTGAAATCCGTACGAGAGTGCTCATTTAATCAATCTATCAGCATAGATTTATTAAATTATCAATAAAATTCTGAAATTTCTTCACTTCATATGTAAAAAAAATATCGATTATAATAATCTTTCTTGAAAAAAAAAAAGATCACTTAGTGTATTGGAAGACAATCACTAAATTCCATAATTCAAATTAATTCCTTAATAATTATAAATAATCAAACCCAAATAATTTTTTTATGTAAAGTTTTTTATTATATAATATTATATAATTAATACGAAGTATTTTTTTTGTCGTGTAAATCTTTGTTCTATTATTAAATATATGTATATAAATTATTGTAATACGTAATATTATTTAATCACTTTTAATTTTTTTATTTTAATATATATATTTCTTTTCAAATATTTATTAAGGATTATACTAATTCGAAAAAAAAAAAAAAATTACATTTCGGTTTGAACTCGCGTGCTTTTTTATTGCCCCCTTTGAAAAAAAATATATATATACAAACCAGTGAATAAGAAATATAAAATTTAAGAATAAAATAAAAAGGGTTTTTTATTTTATGGAACATACATATCAATATTCATGGATCATACCTTTCATTCCACTTCCAGTACCTATTTTACTAGGAGTTGGACTTCTACTTTTTCCGACAGCAACAAAAAACCTTCGGCGTATGTGGACTTTTATGAGTATTTTTTTGTTAAGTATAGTTATGATCTTTTCACTCTATCTATCTATTCAACAAATTTTTATAAGTTGCATTCATCAAAATGTATGGTCTTGGACCATAAATAATGAATTTTCTTTTGAGTTCGGTTACTTTATTGATACACTTACTTCTATTATGTCAATATTAATTACAACTGTTGGAATTTTGGTTCTGATTTATAGTGACAATTATATGTCTCATGATCAAGGATATCTGAGGTTTTTTGCTTATATGGGTTTTTTTAATACTTCAATGTTAGGATTAGTTACTAGTTCTAATTTGATACAAGTTTATTTTTTTTGGGAATTAGTTGGAATGTGTTCATATTTATTAATAGGTTTTTGGTTCACACGACCCGTTGCGGCGAATGCTTGTCAAAAAGCTTTTGTAACTAATCGTGTAGGGGATTTTGGTTTATTATTAGGAATTTTAGGTCTTTATTGGATAACAGGCAGTTTCGAATTTCAGGATTTGTTCGAAATATTCAATAATTTAATTTTAAATAATCGAGTAAATCTATTATTGCTTACTTTGTGTGCATTTCTCTTATTTGTGGGTCCTATTGCTAAATCCGCACAATTTCCTCTTCATATATGGTTACCTGATGCCATGGAAGGCCCTACTCCTATTTCGGCTCTTATACATGCGGCTACTATGGTAGCGGCGGGAATTTTTCTTGTAGCTCGTCTTCTTCCTCTTTTTATAGTTATTCCTTATATAATGTATATAATATCTTTGATAGGTATAATAACAGTACTCTTAGGAGCCACTTTAGCTCTTGCTCAAAAAGACATTAAGAGAGGTTTAGCCTATTCTACAATGTCTCAACTGGGTTATATGATGTTAGCTCTAGGTATGGGGTCTTATCGATCCGCTTTATTTCATTTGATTACTCATGCTTATTCGAAAGCTTTGTTGTTTTTAGGATCTGGATCCATTATTCATTCAATGGAAGCTATAGTTGGATATTCTCCCGATAAAAGTCAGAATATGATTCTTATGGGCGGTTTGACAAAACATGTGCCGATTACAAAAACTGCCTTTTTAGTAGGAACACTTTCTCTTTGTGGTATTCCCCCCCTTGCTTGTTTTTGGTCTAAAGATGAAATTCTTAATGATAGTTTGTTGTTTTCGCCAATTTTTGCAATAATAGCTTGTTCAACAGCGGGATTAACCGCATTTTATATGTTTCGGATTTATTTACTTACTTTTGAAGGACATTTAAACACTTATTTTATAAATTACAGTGGAAAAAAAAGTAGCTCCTTATATTCAATCTCTTTATGGGGTAAAGAAGAAGAAAAAAAACTTAATAGAAATTTTGAGTTAGTACCATTATTAACAATGAATAATACGAAAAGAGCTTCTTTTTTTTGCAATAAAACATATAAAATTAGTAATAATGTAAGAAATAAAACTTTTATTACTGTTGAAAATTTTGTACTTAATACAAGAACTTTATATTATCCTTACGAATCAGACAATACTATGCTATTTCCTATGCTTGTATTGCTTTTATTTACTTTGTTTATTGGAGCCATAGGAATTCCTTTCAATCAAGAAGGAATAGACTTTGATATATTATCAAAATTATTAACGCCGTCGATAAACCTTTTGCATAAAAATTCACAAAATTTTGTAGATTGGTATGAATTTTTTAGAAATGCAACCTTTTCAGTCAGTATAGCTTTTTTTGGAATATTTATAGCATACTGTTTATATAAGCCTTTTTATTCATCTTTATTAAATTTAACCTTACTTAATTCATTTCAAAAATGGAGTTCTAAAAGAATTCGGTGGGAAAAACTAATAAATTTTGTATATAATTGGTCATATAATCGTGGTTACATAGATGCTTTTTTTAAAACATCTTTAATTGAAAGTATAAGAACATTAGCAAAACAAACTAATTTTTTTGATAAACGAATCATTGATGGAATTACAAATGGAGTAGGTATTACAAGTTTCTTTGTAGGAGAAGTAACAAAATATATAGGTGGCAGTCGCGTCTCTTCTTATCTGTTCTTGTATTTGTCATATGTATTGATTTTTTTAATGATCCTCTTTTTTTTTCTTTTTGAAAAATTCTAAATTCGAATTTTCTTTATTTCCATCTAGATTTTCAGAAACTGTTTTATAGTATGTTCGAACGTGGAATTC